GGATCCTATCCGGTTGAGACCACAAGTAAAAATGACATTGCCAGAAATTGACAAGGTGATATTTCCATTTATTCATCAGAAGAGGAGTCCCTTTTGAAGCCAGAATTGATTTTCCTTGATATCTGACATAATGCATGAAAGGATCCTTGAACAACCATAGGATGGTCTGAAAATCATTACGAAACACTACTACAAGATGTTCTATTTTTCCATAGAAATGTGTCCGCTCAAGAAGAGCTCCAGAAGATGTTGATCGTAAATGAGAAGATTGTTTACGGAGAAAAACGAATACGGATTCACATTCATATACATGAGAGTTATATAAGAACAAGAATAATCTTTGATTCTCTTTTGAAAAAACGGAAATGGATTTCTTTTGAGTAATAAAACTATTCCAATTACGATACTCGTGGAGAAAGAATCGCAATAAATGCAAAGAGGGGGCATCTTGTATCCAACAGCGAAGGGTTTGAACCAAGATTTCCAGATGGATGGGGTGGGGTATTAGTATATCTGACACATGATTTAAATGTGATAATTTATCCTCTAAAAAGGGAAATATTGAATGAATTGATCGTAAATTATGAGATTTTGCTATTTCTTTCCCTTCTAGGGAAGATACTAATCGCAGTGAGAATGGAATTTCCACAATGACTGCAAATCCCTCTGATATCATTTGAGAATCCAAATTATTGTTGTGCCCAACAAATTGATTTTGTTTAGAATCATTAGCCGAAATAATCAAATGATTCTGTTGATACATTCGAGTAATTAAACGTTTCACAATTAGTGAACTGGATTTATTGTCATAACCTAAATTTTCCATGGGTTCGTAAAGAATTGATCTATTTAAACCATGATCATGAGCCAGTGCATAAATATACTCCTGAAAGAGAAGTGGATATAGGAAGTCTTGTTGCCAGGATCTATCTATTTCTAAAAATCCTTGTAATTCCTCCATTTGAAATGAAATTTGAACCAAAGGCCGGGGATTTCTTGGGTTATTAAATGATACATAGTGCGATACAGTCAAAACAAAGTATATAGTAAGAAAAAATAAATACCTCGGAGACAACTAGGCTAATCAACGGATCCTCTCTTTTTCCATCCAATTGGTTTGTGTTCGTTCTAGGATACCGAGATGGTTAGAGACCCTTTATTTTTGCAACCCGATCGCTCTTTTGACTTTGGAATAAATTATCTTTATCAATATACCGTTTCTTCTACACATTCGTCTCCACTCCATAATGGAGTGATAGTTAATAGTTAGGATTCATTAAAAAAAAATCGATAATCCACTTATGGAAGAACCTTTTCCCGCATCAGGCACTAATATATTTTTAACGTCTAATTAGATCGGGTAATCACTCGAATTAAGAACAGAAGCTCGTTGCTTTTTGTTTTCCTATAATTGGAGCCGTAGGGCTCTATCCATTTATTCACTCGACCCAACCATGAATTGATTTTGTCCCGCTCCAAGAATTCAAACAAGATTTTGTATTGTTACGACATGCTGTTTTTTCCATTCATTCCCTTTCAGGATCAGTCGTGGTTTTACAAACTCTACCAATGGTATGGACGAATCCGTTGCTTCATCCAAATGTGTAAAAGATTCTAGCCGCACTTAAAAGCCGAGTACTCTACCGTTGAGTTAGCAACCCGAATAATATCATTATGGTGTGTAGATACGATCGGAATCAAAATAAATAAAGAGATTGGATTGCACGACCCCATCAAAACATTGAACTAGCAACAAATCTAAAAAAAAAATTATGGTGAATTCTGAACATAAAAATGAGCAGATCAGATAAAAATAGAAGAGATTCCCAAAGAAATATAGAAAATTTATAGACCGCCCTTTTTTTTTCATTCAGAAGAGATTTCTTGTGTTACAGCGAATCCACCGAACCCATCATTTGCATGAAGTTAAAGTCAAAAACCAAACTTCAACTTATGGGACGGAGATAAATAGATCTATTTATCCACGATCGAATTATATTTGTTCAATACACTATTGTCAATATGAACGTTGAGAAAAAAAAAATAAATTCAATTTGAAATATTAAAAAATAAAATAAAATAAATAAAAAAAGGACTTGTGTTGGATTGGCACTATATAGATAATCTACATAGATAATAAAAAAAATGTGGATGGAGGAATAAATAAGGAAGAAGTAGGAAAAATCTCGGGTTTATTCAATATCAATAAAGGTACGATAAGCAAGCTTGACCCCTTGTTTCTTGTTTGTTGATGGAGTCCCAACGAAAACCACCCGATGATTGAGGGTAATCCCATAAATTTATAGATCCTGTTATTTCATCTATTCACTCGATCTTTTTTCTATCCGTCTCATATCAATAGAAGATATTTTTGTCGTTATTTAGTTATTTATATATTTCTAATTTATATATTTATATAATATGGGATCATATGGGAACAATGGAATAGTAAATAGGTATGAATAGAGCAAGAAAAACGGGGAATAGTAAAGAAAAAATGAAACAAAGTTAGATAGGGGTCACCCCCCCTCTTTATTTTATTTTTTTATTTCGTTTGATTAATGATTAACGCGAAGTTCCTTAAATACCTCTGCCTTCTTTGAAATATCATGAACTGTTCCTGTAGGTTGAGCGCCTTTTTCAAGGAAATATAGAATAGCGGGAACATTTGAATAAGTTTGATTCTTTATCGGATCGTAAAAACCCACTTTCCGAAGATCTCTTCCTTCTCTTCGGGATCGAACATCAATTGCAACGATTCGATAGATGGCTCATTGGGATAGATGTAGATGAACAATGCCCCCCCTAGAAACGTATAGGAGGTTTTCTCCTCGTACGGCTCGAGAAAGAATGATTCAAATTTATGTATATAATGGCAAATAGATCCATAAAATCATCAAATCAATTAGACTATGATTTGATTCGTTTTTTTGTTCTTCCTTCCCGAAAAAAAAAGAAAAATCATTCGTACTCATAACTCAAGTTGGATAATTCTCAAAGAGCTCAAAGGAAAATCCTTAGGCTTAGGCATTCCATTTATTGAGCTGTCTCTAACCCCTTTTGTTTGTCTCGTTTAGAATCCATTTTTTGAATTCCTCATTCTGATCCAGTTGTTGAGACAATTGAAAATGGTGTTTTCTTGTTTCGGGATCCTTTATCTTTGCTTTGAATCATTGGGTTTAGACATTACTTCGGCGATCCTTAATCGTTTCAAAATGGCAGCAACATACCTTTTGTGATTTCTTTCTATCGAAGAATCATATGAACGATTGATTCCCGTGTGATACACTTTTGATCGAAATGGTTTTACCAATTCCAACAAAATTTCCTTTTGGATTTGAAACTTTTGTTCGAATTGGATCCTTTCGATTTCTATATCGAAGATATACTTACGAAGTTGTTCCAACTTATTGATTGACACTAACCCTAGATCCTTGCCCCTGAGAAATGAATCAATACTTTCTGCTCGAGCTCCATCATGTACTATTTACAACTTACAACCCAACAAAATAGGGGTTACAGTAGAACAGAACAAACTATGTCGAGCCAAGAGCACCTTCATTCCTATCTAAAATGGTGGATGTAAGAATCCACAGCCGATCATGTCCTTCAAGTCGCACGTTGCTTTCTACCACATCGTTTTAAACGAAGTTTTACCATAACATTCCTCTAGTTTGGAACCGGTATGGAATTGATTCAGTATGGAATCATGAATAGTCATTGGCCCAATCGGTACGATAGTAATCTATACTTTCTTTTTCTATATGAATGGGTAGGCATTTTTCTGGAGAAGTTTCAGCAAGGATTCAATTTCATTAACCCCATATTTTATTGTATGAATGAAACAATTTATAAAGAACACGAATAAACGAGTTCTTCTTTAATCTGCATCTTCAATAGATTGTTCAAGACGATCAATCATGAAAGATCCAATCCTTTCTCGAGCAGCTAAACTAAAAACTAAAGAAGGGTCTTTAATTAGATTCCCAATACCGGAAAAGAATGAGTATGAGTCATTAACCAAATAAGCTAGTCCAATGACCCGGAAAGGCCGGAAGTTAGAAGTTACTCGATAGGATAGATTCACCAATCTCACACTTCTTCGAATACCAAGGATTCATAAAGAATCATGAAAAATGTGAAATTTCCAAAATTTCCTACTTCGACATCATTATCTTTATTTGAATACAGTTTTCCAGTAAAGGCCTAATTTGATCTGAAATCAATTAACAAGTTGTCCGCAATCATAACGAGTAGCTAAAAATTTTTAGCAGATATCTCATTGATTAAAGAGACGCTAATTTGATCATCATAAAAGAAATATATGTTTATTTTCCAAAACCGAAACGCCGTTGTCACTGAAATAGAACAATAACAATACATATAGGCATTGGTTCATTTTCTACGTATTTTGTCTTACTTCAGGCTCAGGAATCTTTCCATAAATTCCATATTGATTTACAATTATTCATTAGAACCAGATGTGAAATAAAAAAAACGAGGTCCAAAGAAAATACATCTGTTACATATTGAATTTTATTGTTTGTTAATGAAATCCGGAGGCTAGACACAGATATTTAAATTGATACCTTCCATTGCTTATTAACTCGTATCGAATGACGAATTTTATGGGGATTATAAGTCATAAATAAAAAGGGATCCTCTTACAAGATGCTAGACTATCTTGTCTAAGTACAAAGCCAAACGGGTCCAGATGAATTCGTTGTTCCTATTTTTATTTTACCCCAACCCAGTCTTAGGAGCCTTAATCTCAGTGATGGAATTCAATTTGTACCAAGAACTCCCTCCTGTTTAGCCTGTTTAGAATTTCGGATCCACGGAGAATTAGTAATTGGACTATCCTCTTTATTTTAGAGGATACGGAATATAGAGGCTTTTCTTTCGTTTCGCATTTCGATTCCGAATGCATCATTGAGAATTCAAATGGATATAGGACGTAAAGTTTCTCTAAGTAACTAACTTCAATATGAATATGAATATGAGCGAGACGGGCATACGCTGAATGGCCCATCCGATTTTTTGAATGAAACTATTGATCTATGTTCCCATCCTACCTGGATCACAAATGGATTTATTTACATCTGCATGTCATTTGCACTCATTCGGTTTGTGAGAAAGAAAAGGAAGATATGATTCAGAAAATAATCATTAGAAATCAGAAACAAGGATCACATTGTATTCAACATTACACTCTTTAATTAATAAATTAAACAGAAAATTGTTAAAGAGAACAATCTTTATTCTGAATTCTGATAGAATCGTACTGCTCTGGGACGGAAGGATTCGAACCTCCGAGTCGCGGGACCAAAACCCGTTGCCTTACCGCTTGGCCACGCCCCATTTCGATTTCTATTCGACACTAATAAACACTAATATCGGTATTGGTTGTTCGTCAATTCCCACAAAATATCTATGGAATAGGTTAGATTGTTGCTAGGATTTGACACGTGTAGTTGTAGAATTAAACTGAATTTATTGATCATTACATATAATTCAATTAAGATATTGTATGAAAGTATGATTCCTTCTATTCTCGTTTTTTGAGACTGGAAGGATTTTTGATTGGGTGAGTCAAAGAAAAAGAAGGATTTTTTGGTTTACCTTACTTTCTTCATTTTTCCCCTTATATCAATAACTCAATCAAAATGCAATTATCTCCAAGAATGAAATGTTTGTTATGCTTAATATCTTTAGTTTGATCTGTATCTGTCTTAATTCTGCCCTTCATTCGAGTAGTTTTTTCTTCGCCAAATTGCCCGAGGCTTACGCTTTTTTCAATCCAATTGTAGATGTTATGCCAGTCATACCTGTGTTCTTTTTTCTCTTAGCCCTTGTTTGGCAAGCTGCTGTAAGTTTTCGGTGAGATTTTGAATACTGTCCTACAAACATTCATGATTTATTCGATAAAAAAAAAGATTCTAACAAGTGATAAGATCAGATAAGTCTTACATTATGAACCCTCGATTCAAACATTGGAATTCTTGGATAGTCGCGATGAATCTGGATCACCTCATTTCCTCATTCTGGCCTTCTACTTCCAGTGAACAAGGACCCTATTAGGGTCCCCCACAATATCTAATTGTGGGTATGAAAGAGAATTTTGGTAACAAAAGAATCTTATTACAAATGAACTTCTGCAAATTCCTTTCTTTTTTAGAAAATCACTTTATTTCTTGGTGTCAAATTTCTTTCTTGGTGTCAAAATAGGATATGTGGTATAAAAATTGATAATCTATTCCCTTTTTCCCCTAAAATGATCTTGGAGATTGTGTAATGCTTACTCTCAAACTCTTCGTTTACACAGTAGTGATATTCTTTGTTTCTCTGTTCATCTTTGGATTCCTATCTAATGATCCAGGACGTAATCCTGGACGTGAGGAATAAAAAAATAAGGGGTTTCTCGTTTTCCTTGCTTGATTTCTGAATTTTCTTATGATTTTATATTCCAGACATTTAACTATGAAAAAATCAAAAGGGCTCGAGATTTTTTTTTTTTGAATTCGAAAGAAAAATCGCAAGTCATCAGAGGAAACGGAAAGAGAGGGATTCGAACCCTCGGTACGAATAACTCGTACAACGGATTAGCAATCCGTCGCTTTAGTCCACTCAGCCATCTCTCCCAAGTGAAAAAGGAGAATTACTATGTTATGGTTATGCATGAAGTAACGAAAAAGTCTTTCTTTATTCTATAGTTCTATAGATATATACAAATTTTATCAGTAATTCAATTCTAATTCTATTTAGATAACAAACAGGGATATCTCCAATAGAAAAAAATAAATAAATGAAAAAAAAAAAGAGTAAAAGTAAAAAGAGTAAAGAATAGCTCTTTTATTTCGGCCGAAAGGTACTTTTATTCCACGGCCTGGCCTGGTCAGTACCTAGCCAGGCCTTTTCTTTTGTTTTGTTCCAATGAATCATAGATCAAATGATTTATCTGATTTGAAAACAAAAATACTTGTTCTTGTTATTGAAGCAACAACAACAGGAATAGGGGCTATTTCCATTCCTATGATATATGATAGAAGTGTCATTTCTTATTATTCTTTCTTTTCCTTTTCTTCCTTTTTTCAATTTGGAATAAAAAAAAAAAGAAAAAAAGCCCTATCTTTATTAATATTACTATTATAACTATAACTCATTTATTTCTTCAAGGGACAAGCTTTATTTGAGCACTTGAGTCCACAAAAAATACTATGATTTTCTTTTTTTTTTTTACTAGATCCAATTGATTTGATTGGACCGAATTCATAAAATCTGGCAGTTGAATGTGGCTTCGAAAAAGATAAGCTTCAAACTCTCCCTCTTTTTTGAGAAAATCTTTTCTTTGCTTGAAAGGACGGGGAAGTTGAAAAAAAAAATGGATCTATGGATTCTTGCACAATTTCTTTTTATGTTCTGAGTTCATTGGTTCTTTCGGGTCGGGCCTGTCACTAAATAACTCCCCCGGCAAAAGAAAAGATAGAACTTTTTATTACA